TAGAAAGGGATTAATGACTTGAACTGGGTATTAACGGTCAATCTCCGGTAGAAGGTTCCGTCGGAACAATTATTTATTTCAGGTACCTCTTAAATAAAAAAAAGAGAGAGAAAATGTGGGGAGAAATGACAAGAAGATATTGGAACATGAATTTTGAAGAGATGATGAAAGCAGGAGTTCATTTTGGCCATGGTACTAGGAAATGGAATCCTAGAATGGCACCTTACATCTCTTCAAAGCGTAAAGGTATTCATATTACAAATCTTACTCGAACTGCTCGTTTTTTGTCAGAAGCCTGTGATTTAGTTTTTGATGCAGCAAGTATAGGAAAACACTTCCTAATAGTTGGTACCAAAAATAAAGCAGCCAATTTAGTAGCATCAGCTGCAATAAGGGCTCGGTGTCATTATGTTAATAAAAAATGGCTCGGTGGTATGTTAACGAATTGGTCCACTACAGAAATGAGACTTCATAGGTTCAGGAACTTGAGATCGGAACAAAATACGGGGAAACTCAACTGTCTCCCGAAAAGAGATGTAGCAATGTTGAAGAGGCAATTATCTCACTTGCAAACCTATCTGGGCGGGATCAAATATATGACGGGGTTACCCGATATTGTAATCATCGTTGATCAGCAAGAAGAATATACGGCTCTTCGAGAATGTCTCACTTTGGGGATTCCAACAATTTGTTTAATCGATACAAATTGTGACCCGGATCTCGCAAATATTCCGATTCCAGCGAACGATGACGCTATAGCTTCAATCCGATTGATTCTTAACAAATTAGTATCCGCAATTTGTGAGGGCGGTTCTAGCTATATAAGAAATTGTTGATTAATAATAGGATAAGTCAATGACTTTGGAAACTCCATAAATTGATTGAATCGGTTACTATCCCTGAGTCTCAAAAAAGAGATCAAAATCACTGGGGATATTATGTGATCACTTGGGATCCGAAATATACGATTGATTCAAAGTAGACGAGTTGAGAAAGAGATACGAGATGGCTGAATCAAAATAATTCCTTTTTAAGTTCTATTTATGTCAGAGGGCAATATGAATGTTTTACCCTGTTCCATCAACTCACTAAAAGTGTTATACGATATATCCGATGTGGAAGTAGGCCAACATTTTTATTGGCAAATAGGGGGTTTCCAAGTCCATGCCCAAGTACTTATCACTTCTTGGGTTGTAATTGCTATCTTATTAGGTTCAGCCACTATAGCTGTTCGGAATCCACAAACCATTCCAACCGACGGTCAGAATTTCTTCGAATATGTCCTCGAATTCATTCGAGACTTGAGCAAAACTCAGATTGGAGAAGAATATGGTCCTTGGGTTCCCTTTATTGGAACTATGTTCCTATTTATTTTTGTTTCTAACTGGTCAGGTGCCCTTTTACCCCGGAAAATCATACAGTTACCGCATGGAGAATTAGCTGCACCCACGAATGATATAAATACTACTGTTGCTTTAGCTTTACCTACGTCAGTGGCATATTTCTATGCGGGTCTTACCAAAAAAGGATTGGGTTATTTCGGTAAATACATTCAACCAACTCCAATACTTTTACCAATTAACATCCTAGAAGATTTCACAAAACCCTTATCACTTAGTTTTCGACTTTTCGGGAATATATTAGCGGATGAATTAGTAGTTGTTGTTCTTGTTTCTTTAGTACCTTCGGTGGTTCCTATACCTGTCATGTTCCTTGGATTATTCACAAGTGGGATTCAGGCTCTTATTTTTGCAACTTTAGCCGCAGCTTATATAGGCGAATCCATGGAGGGTCATCATTGACTAGCTTCCGAAATGATCTTAAAAAAAAGCTTATCCCAACTCATACCGGTATATACGATCTAGAATAGGAGCAAAAAAAAATGTATGATATTAGAGAATTAAAAAAAGTAAGGGGGGTCGAGCTGGGTATATGTAAGGGCTCTAAGCCAATCCCTGTATATGTTTCGAAGAATGATTCTAGAATCCGGTTCAATAGAAGATACGAATGGTTTGCGTTATTAAAGAAACAATGTATATGTGATATTAGATATTCACTAGTTATATACGGGCTATCCATATATATTATTTCCCATCCCACTGAATTTAGACGGATTCCAATGCAAGCCCTTCCGTTTTATCTGTGACTGTGGATTGAATGAATAAACAAATGAAGTCAAGCATGCATATAGAAGAGAAAGAGCGAAGAATTGAAAGAATGGTTCGGAACAAAGAAATGGAAGAACTGGAACCGTATAGATTTACAAAGACTCCACGGATAGGAACTAAAAACGAGATATCGAAGTAGCTCTGATGATTCAGTAATATTATTATTTCAATTCAGAGTTCTTAGTTCTTTTTTTTTTTTCGGATAGATCTTAAGTGATGGAATAATGAAGTAATAATTCATCGGTTGATTGTATCATTAACCATTTCTTTTTTTTGGTGCGAGGAACTTAATATGAATCCATTGATTTCTGCCGCTTCCGTTATTGCTGCTG